GACTCCGTACCACTGAAATATTCGGTCGTATGCTTGAAAGATAACCCAAAAAATCAAAGGAATGCTTGGATAATTGGTTTATATGGATTCTTCCTGGTTGAGACCATACATAAAAATGACATTGCCAAAAATGGACGAGATAATATTTCCACTTATTCATCAGAAGAGGAGTATCTTTTGATGCCAGAATCGATTTTCCTTGATATCTAACATACTGTATAAAAGGATCCTTGAAGAACCATAAGGTGGCCGGAAAATCGTTAGCAAAGACTTCTTCGACAGGATATTTTATTTTTTCATAAAAACGTATTCGCTCAAAAAGAATCCCAGAAGAGGTTAATCGTAAATGATTAGATTGGTTACGGAGAAAAAGTAAAATGGATTCGTATTCACATACATAAGAATTATATAGGAGCAAGAATAATCTTTGATTACTTTTTGCAAAAATGGATTTTTTTGGAGTAATAAGAGTATTCCAATTATAATACTCGTGAAGAAAGAGCCGTAATAAATGCAAAGAAGAGGGATCTTTCACGCAGTAGCGAAGGGTTTGAACCAAGATTTCCAGATGAATGGGGTAGGGTATTAGTACATCTGATGCATAATTTAAATGTGGAAATTTGTCCTCGAAAAAAGGAAATATTGAATGAATTGATCGTAAATTATAAGATTTTACGGTTTCTGTCTCCTTTAAGGAAGATACTAATCGTAGGGAAAACGGAATTTCCACAATGACTGCAAATCCCTCCGATATTATTTGAGAATACAAATTTTTGTTGTACCCAAAAAATTTATTTTGATTCGAATCATTAACGGAAATAAGAAAATGATTCTGTTGATACATTCGACTAATTAAACGTTTTATAATTAGTAAACTAGATTTCTTGTCATAACCTACATTATCCAACAAAACGGATCTATTTAAACCACGATCATGAGCAAGTGCATAAATATACTCCCGAAAGATAAGTGGGTATAGGAAGTCATGTTGCTGAGATCTATATAATTCTAAATATCCTTGAAATTCTTCCATTTAAAATTCAATTTGAATCAGAAAAGAAATAGGTGATTTATTGGGTTATCAAATGATACATAGTACGATACAGTCAAAACAAGGTATTTCTATTATAGTAAGAAAAAATTAGATACCTCGGAAACAAGTCAAACTCATCAACGGACTCTCCAGACCCTCCCTTTCCATATAATAGATTTATGTTCATTTATAGGATAACAAGATAGTTAGAAGCCCTTTATTTTATCAATCCAATCGCTCTTTTGATTTTGAAAAAAAATCTCTTTATCAATATACTGCCTTCTTCTACACATTTATCTCTACCCCATAAAGGGGAATAGCTAATAGTTAGGACTCATAAGAAATTTCTAATCCACTCATCGGAAAAGCTTTTCCCGCATTAAGCACTAATATATTTTTAACGTCTAATTAGATGGGGTAATCATTCAAAAATGAAGAACAGAAGCTCGTTACTTTTTATTTCCCTAGAATTGGAACCTCTAGTAAGGCTCTACCCATTTATTCATTCGACCCCCCCAAAAAATGCTTTTTTAAAAATGGAATTTAAACAATTGAAATAAGATTTTGGACCTATTCAGTAAGAATGAAATATTCTCAGAATTATCCTACGACATGCTGCTTTTTCCATTCATTCCTTTCAGGATCAGTCGTGGTCTTACAAACTCTACCGATGGTATGGACGAATCTGTTGCTTCATACAAATGTGTAAAAGATGCTAGCCGCACTTAAAAGCCGAGTACTCTACCGTTGAGTTAGCAACCCAAACAAACAAATTAGAATGTGTAGATACAATCAGAATCCCAATAAATAACGAAATTGAATGGTACAACACAATCAAACCATTAAAAAAAAAAAAAACTCTAACTGAACATAATAAAAATGAACAAATCCGACGAAAATACAAAAAATTCTCAAATAAAAGATAAAATAAGGATAAACTCAAAGATTTTCAAATATTTATAGACCGCCTCTTGTCTCTCTTCTCTTATATTATCCATTAATTAGTATATATCGAGTTTAATTGATTAAAATCTTAATCAAAAAAGACTTCTTGTATGACAGAAAATATAAGAGCCTATTATTTGAATGAAATAAAATCTATGGAACAGGGATAAATAGATCCATTTATCCACGATCGGATTATATTTATTTGATACACTGTTGTCAATATGAATATTGAGAAAAGCATACGTATACAAAAGAGAAAACAAATTCTAAATCGAACTAACAATTCCGATTTCAATCAATTAAAATTAATCAAATTCAAATTATTTAAATTGAAATATAAAAAAAACGAAGGACTTGTGTTGGATTGGCACTATATATAATATAGGTGGAAGACTAAATTAAGGAAGACGGTGGAGAAGTAGAAAAAAATGAGGTTTATTCAATAACTAAAATAAGCAGATTTAGTCCTTTGTTTTTTTTGTTCATAGAGTTCCAACGAAAACGGGGGTAATGTCAAATTTTTATGTCTATAGACCCCATTACTTCTACGTCATTTCTTATTTATTCACTTGATCTTTTTTTCTATCTATTTTATTTCAATTTTAAATTATTGGATCAATTGTTATATCAATAAAAAAGAAATCCATTTTTTTGTCGTTATAACTAAAGGACACCATTCTATAGTAACAATACTAAAAGTAACAATACTAAAAGGGTTATACAAAGCTATATATAAGTCATCCACACCTTCTTTTTTTCTATTTTATTTTATCAATTGAATTTTGTTTGTTGATTAAGGCGAAGTTCCGTAAAAACCCCCGCCTTTTTTGAAATATCATGAACAGTTCCTGTAGGTTGAGCGCCTTTTTCAAGGAAGTATAGAATAGCAGGAACATTTAAATAGATTTGATTCTTTATCGGATCATAAAAACCCACTTTCCGAAGATCTCTTCCCTCTCGTCGGGATCGAACATCAATTGCAACGATTCGATAAATGGCTCATTGGGATAGATGAAGAATACCCCCCCTAGAAACGTATAAGAAGTTTTCCCCTCGTACGGCTCGAGAAAATTCGAAATTATGTCTATGTATAGAATTACAATATCAAATATATCCATAAAATCATCAAATTAATTAGACTATTGATTTTAGTACTTTTTTTCTTATTCTTTCTTACCCAACAAAAAAGAAAATTAGTCGTATTTGCACCCTCATAACTCAAGTTGGATAACTCTGAAATAACTCAAAAGAGAAACCTTTTAGATATTTCATCTATTGAGCGGTCTCTAACCCTTTAATTGTCTGTCTTCTTTAAAATCCATTTTGATTCTTTTCTGATCTAGTTGTTAAGACAATTGAAAAAGGTATTTCCTTGTTCCAGGATCTTTGCCTTGAATCATTGGGTTTAGACATTACTTCGGTGATCTTTAAATCCTTTCAAAACGGCAGCAACATACCATTTTTTGTGATTTCTTTCTGTCAAAGAATCATACGAATGTTTGATTCCTGCGTAATACACTTTCCTTTTGATTTGATCGAAAGAGTTTTACCAATTTCAACAAACTTTCCTTTTGAATTGGAAATTTTCTCGAATAGGACCCTTTAAGTTTATGTATCGAAAATATACTTACGAAGCTGTTCCAATTTATTGATTGATACTAACCCTAGATTCTTGCCCCTGAAAAATAAATCAATACTTTCTACTCGAGCTCCATCCTATACTATATTATATCACACCCCCCCCCAAAAAAAAAGAGAGTTACAGCGGAACAGAACAAATGATGTCGAGCCAAGAGCACTTTCATTCCTATATAACATATAAAAAAATGGTGGATGTAAGACTCCACAGCGGATCATGTCCTTCAAGTCGCACGTTGCTTTCTACCACATCGTTTTAAACGAAGTTTTACCATAACATTCCTTCAGTTTGGAACCCATATGTAATTGATTCAATTATGGAATCATGAATAATCATTGGTTCGGATAGAGATTAATAGAATTTAATATTGGAAATTCTATAAAAATAATTTTTTTTTTTTTATTTATATCATTCTAAATTTTAGAATATTTTTCGATTATTGTAAAAATCAAATTAGTTAACTAAATTATAACTAATATAACACGAATAAATAAATATAATACGAAGAAACAAGTTATTTTGAATCTGTATCCATAATAGTGGTAGCATAAATTCAACAATTTCACACTTCTTCAAGTACCAAGAACTCATAGGAGTTCGTTACAAAGGTTGAATTGATTGAAAAATCTCCTATCCGATATAATTATTTGCATTTTGCATAACATAAAGTTTTACAGCAAGGACCTTTCGTTTTTTATCATCAGTAAGAGAGAGGGAAATTCATATTGGATTAAACCATCTGTGATTAAAAAAAGATAGATAAAAAAACACTGATGTAAGGGAGAAATTTTATGTTGTTATTTTTTCATATTTATACTGTAAAATCATTTGCGTGTTATTTGAATATTTGAACTCAATTAAATTTGTGAAAAAGATATGATTCCGCGGATTATGAAAAAAAATAATAATAATCACATTCTATACCAATATTCTACTCTTAATACAGAAGGCTGTTCGAAAAGGCAATCTTTTATATATATTTTATTATGATATATTTTATATATCAAAAAAAAATTAGAAATATATTCTATTAATTATAAATATATTATATTATTATATTAATAGAATGTTAATATAATGATCACATTATATAATAATATATATAGACGGGGTATGCTCTGGGACGGAAGGATTCGAACCTCCGAGTAGCGGGACCAAAACCCGTTGCCTTACCACTTGGCCACGCCCCATTTATTTCTATTCGACACTAATAAACACTAATATTGGTACGGGTTATTCGTCAACTCCAGTCTAAATATCTATTATTTAGAAAATGGATTACTAGAATTTTTATACATGTAGACTATACATGTAGACATAGAATTAAACTGAATTTATTGATCATTACATATAATTCAATTAAGATATTGTACGAAAGTATGATTTATTCTATTCTCTTTTGATTTGAGATATAGAAGGATTTTTGATTGGGTGAGTTCAAATCAAAGAAAGTTTTTTGGTCTATCTTATTTATTTTTATTCATTTTTTTTCTTCTATCAATAATACCCTATATTATAATAATAAAATATAATAATAAAAAACTCAATTAAATTTATTAATAACTCAATCAAAATAAATACAATTATCCCCAAAAACAAAATGTTTGTTATGCTTAATATTTTAAGTTTGATCTGTATCTACCTTAATTCTGCTCTTTATTCCAGTAGTTTTTTCGTCGCCAAATTGCCCGAAGCCTACGCTTTTTTGAATCCAATTGTAGATGTTATGCCAGTAATACCCCTGTTCTTTTTTCTCTTAGCCTTTGTTTGGCAAGCTGCTGTAAGTTTTCGATGATATTTTTAATAAAGTCCCAGACAAATTCATGATTTATTCGAAAAAAATTCGTGGAATTGATAAGATCAGATACGTCTTACACTCTCAATTCAAATATTGAAATTCTTGTACAACCGCGACAAATCCGGATCACCCCACTTTATTTCTTGGTGTCAAAATAAAAAAAGGTAGGGTATGTGGTATAAAAGTGGAGAATCTATTCTCTTTTTTCCTAAAAAAAATCTTGGAGATTGTGTAATGCTTACTCTCAAACTATTTGTTTACACGGTAGTGATATTCTTTGTTTCTCTCTTTATCTTCGGATTCCTGTCTAATGATCCAGGACGTAATCCTGGACGTGAAGAATAAAAAATAAGGTTTTCTTTGCTTGATTTTAAACTGTTATTAGTAAGATTTTATCTATTCCACTTCTTTAAACTATTAATTTTTAACTATTAATAATAATAAATAATAATAATAAAAAAGAGCTCGCGATAAATTCGAAAGAAAATGCCAAGTCATCAATGAAAACGGAAAGAGAGGGATTCGAACCCTCGGTACGAAAAACTCGTACAACGGATTAGCAATCCGACGCTTTAGTCCACTCAGCCATCTCTCCTCTCAATTGAAAAAGGATAATACTATGTTACATTATAAAAAAAAAAATAAGGCTTGAAAACGCCCGTCATAGTATATACTCTTATTTTTTGATTTCGTGATTTCGTCCGAAGGGGCTTTTTAGTTCCACGGCCCGGCCTGGTCAGTACTTAGCCGGGCCCGCCCTTTTGTTCCAACAAATCATAAATCAAAAGATTTATTAAAAAAAAAAAAAAAATTGCTTGTTATTGCGATAAACAAAAAGAACTTTTTCAATTTCTATGATATATAATCAAATGGTATCGAATCAAAGTGCCATTTCTTTCTTAGTTAGTCCTTTTATTCCGGTTTAAATAAGAAAAAGGGAACTCTCGTTTCTTGACACAACCCATTTTTTTTTGTTATGGCTTAAGTTCGAGACAAAACCTCGGGCAAAAAAGCACTTGTTATTTAGTTATTAAAGTGAAATGAATCCCCTTTTCCTAATCTCATTAGGTCCTCTGATACAAAAGGTAAACGCTCTAGTTTTCATGATTCTTTTCTGATCTTTTGTTTTAGTTTTGATTAGGGTCGACAAAAGGTCCATTTATATACAATAATCGGATTGTAGCGGGTATAGTTTAGTGGTAAAAGTGTGATTCGTTCTATAACCCCTTATATAGTTAAAGGGTCTTTCGGTTTGATTAATATTCATTCCGAACAAAAACTTTAGTTCTTAAAAGGATTGAATCCTTTACCTCTCAATGAAAAATTCGAGGAAGAATATACATTCTCGTGATTTGTATCCAAGAATCAATTTTAAATTGAAAAATTGGATTATGAGATTACGAAACATAATTTTTTTATTGGATCAATACTTCCAATTGAATGAGTATGAGTAAAGGACCCATGGATAAAGATAAAAAGTGTATTTCTAATCGTAACTAAATCTTCAATTTTCCATTTCTATAGGGGGAATTGAAGCAAAACAGCTATTAAACAATGTCTTTGGTTTACTAAAGACATCGAGAAATTGTTTTAGCTCGGTGGAAACAAAATACTTTTCCTAAGGATTCTTTCAAATAGAAGTAGAGAACGAAGTAACTAGAAAGATTGTTAGAATATAAACCCCCTCCTTTCTATAGGGATCGTCTAGAAAGCGGGTTGTTCTGAATAGATTTAGACATAAAAGCTGACATAGACGTTATGGGTCGGATTTTTTTATTTCGTTCATGTCTGAATCTGGGAATTTATCCATCTTCCATAAAGGAGCTGAATGAAACAAAAGTTTCACGTTCAGTTTTGAATTAGAGACGTTAAAAATGATGAATCAACGTCGACTATAACCCCTAGCCTTCCAAGCTAACGATGCGGGTTCGATTCCCGCTACCCGCTTTTACTTTATCGTTATAATCTTTAATATTCTAAAAATGAAATCTTTTTTTTTTTTATATTAAATAAAAAAATGGAATGAATCGAATTAATGTAATGCATCATTGACTTGAATACTAAATTCTTGGAATTCTTTCA